ATTAGGATTCTTGATCCCTCTCAATCTCTCTTTCAATTCGAGGATCCAGAGAGGTGTTTTCATAGTCATCTCCGAATATTTGCCATCTCCGAATATTTTGATTTCATTTTTCTATGATATGTCTTTCTATATGAAAATTGGTTATTTACCATGTACGATGATCCCTGTTAAGCATCCATGGCTGAATGGTTAAAGCGCCCAACTCATAATTGGTAAATTTGCGGGTTCAATTCCTGCTGGATGCACGCGAACGGGAACGTTCCATAAGTCTATTGGAACTGGCTCTCTATCCATGGAATCTCATCCATCATCCATACATAACGAATTGGTATGGTATATTCATACCATAACATAAGAACAATAAGAACTCGAATTCTTATCGATACTGGAACTCAGAGCATAGGAGGGAAAGTCGATTTATGGATGGAATCAAATACGCAGTATTTACAGAAAAAAGTCTTCGTTTATTGGGAAAGAATCAATATACTTTTAATGTCGAATCGGGATTCACTAAGACAGAAATAAAGCATTGGGTCGAGCTCTTCTTTGGTGTTAAGGTAGTAGCTGTGAATAGCCATCGACTACCCGGAAAGGGTAGAAGAATGGGACCTATTCTGGGACATACAATGCATTACAGACGTATGATCATTACCCTTCAACCGGGTTATTCTATTCCACTTCTAGATAGAGAAAAGAACTAAAGGAGAATACTTAATAATACGGCGAAACATTTATACAAAACACCTATCCCGAGCACACGCAAGGGAACCGTAGACAGGCAAGTGAAATCCAATCCACGAAATAAATTGATCCATGGACGGCACCGTTGTGGTAAAGGTCGTAATGCCAGAGGAATCATTACCGCAAGGCATAGAGGGGGAGGTCATAAGCGCCTATACCGTAAAATCGATTTTCGACGGAATCAAAAAGACATATCTGGTAGAATCGTAACCATAGAATACGACCCTAATCGAAATGCATACATTTGTCTCATACACTATGGGGATGGTGAGAAGAGATATATTTTACATCCCAGAGGGGCTATAATTGGAGATACTATTGTTTCTGGTACAAAAGTTCCTATATCAATGGGAAATGCCCTACCTTTGAGTGCGGTTTGAACTATTGATTTACGTAATTGGAAGTAACCAATTAGGTTTACGACGAAACCTAGAAATCGATCACTGATCCAATTTGACTACCTCTACGGGATAGACCTCAACAGAAAACTGTTGAGTAACGGCAGCAAGTGATTGAGTTCAGTAGTTCCTCATAGAAAATTATTGACTCTAGAGATATGGTAATATGGAGAAGACAAAATTGTTTGAAGCACGCACAGAACCGGAAGCGCCCCTTGTTTCAAAGAGAGGAGGACGGGTTATTCACATTTAATTTGATGGTCAGAGGCGAATTGAAAGCTAAGCAGTGGTAATTAAGACCCCCGGGTGAAAATAGGGATGTCTCCTACGTTACCCATAATATGTGGAAGTATCGACGTAATTTCATAGAGTCATTCGATCTGAATGCTACATGAAGAACATAAGCCAGATGACGGAACGCGGAGACCTAGGATGTAGAAGATCATAACATGAGCGATTCGGCAGATTTGGATTCCTTTTCTATATATCCACTCATGTGGTACTTCATCATACCATTCATATAAGATCCATCTGTCTAGAGATCGTCATATACATCTAGAAAGCCGTATGCTTTGGAAGAAGCTTGTACAGTTTGGGAAGGGGTTTTTTGAGAAAAAATAAGAATCTACTTCAACCGATATGCCCTTAGGCACGGCCATACATAACATAGAAATCACACGTGGAAGGGGTGGGCAATTAGCTAGAGCAGCAGGTGCTGTAGCGAAACTGATTGCAAAAGAGGGTAAATTGGCCACTTTAAGATTACCATCTGGGGAGGTCCGTTTGGTATCCCAAAACTGCTTAGCAACAGTCGGACAAGTGGGTAATGTTGGGGTGAACCAAAAAAGTTTGGGTAGAGCCGGATCTAAGTGTTGGCTAGGTAAACGCCCCGTAGTAAGAGGGGTAGTTATGAACCCTGTGGACCACCCCCATGGGGGCGGTGAAGGGAAAGCCCCCATTGGTAGAAAAAAACCCACAACCCCTTGGGGTTATCCTGCGCTTGGAAGAAGAACTAGGAAAAGTAAAAAATATAGTGATAGTTTTATTCTTCGTCGCCGTAAGTAAATATGTAACTAGGAATATGGAAAATTGCATTGCAATAATGCGATGGGCGAACGACGGGAATTGAACCCGCGCATGGTGGATTCACAATCCACTGCCTTGATCCACTTGGCTACATCCGCCCCTTATCCAGCTAAAGGATTTTCTCTTTTTTCCACTCATCATTATTCTATTTATTCTGACCTCCATACCTCGATCGAGATAGTGGACATAGGATGCCACTCTTTAAAATGAAAAAAGGAGTAATCAGCTGTGACACGAAAAAAAACGAATCCTTTTGTAGCTCGTCATTTATTGACAAAAATCGAAAAGGTCAATATGAAGGAGGAGAAAGAAACAATAGTAACGTGGTCCCGGGCATCTAGCATTCTACCCGCAATGGTTGGCCATACAATCGCGATTCATAATGGAAAGGAACATATACCTATTTACATAACAAATCCTATGGTAGGTCGCAAATTGGGGGAATTCGTGCCTACTCGGCATTTCACGAGTTATGAAAGTGCAAGAAAGGATACTAAATCTCGTCGTTAACTGAATTCAGAATAGAAAGATTCAGAATAAACAAAATTTATAGGATTCAAATAAAGTAAAGGTAGGCGGGGAATAACCTTATTTATGACAAGTTTCAAATTGGTAAAGTATATCCCTAGGATAAAGAAGAAGAAGAACGGGCTACGGAAACTCGCAAGAAAAGTTCCAACTGACCGTCTACTTAAGTTCGAACGGGTTTTCAAAGCACAAAAACGTATACATATGTCTGTTTTTAAAGCACAAAGAGTTCTTGATGAGATTCGCTGGCGTTACTACGAGGAAACCGTTATGATACTGAATCTCATGCCTTATAGAGCATCTTATCCCATCTTAAAGTTAGTTTATTCGGCAGCAGCAAATGCTACTCATTATAGGAATTTCGACAAAGCTAATTTATTCATAACAAAAGCCGAAGTGAATAGGAGTACTATTATGAAAAAATTCAGACCTCGGGCTCGAGGACGTGGTTATCCTATAAAAAAAACCATGTGTCATATAACAATTGTACTAAATATAGTAAAGAAATCTAAATAACTTTTAGATCAACCTAAGATTTCGATTCCCAGTAAAAAAAAAAATAGAATAGAAAAATATGGGACAAAAAATAAATCCACTCGGTTTCAGACTTGGTACAACCCAAAATCACCATTCCTTTTGGTTCGCACAACCAAAAAATTATTCTGAAGGTCTACAAGAAGATAAAAAAATACGGAATTGTATCAAGAACTATATACAAAAGAATAGGAAAAAAAGCTCGAATAGAAAACTAGAATCAGACTCAAGTTCCGAAGTAATTACACATATAGAAATTCAAAAAGAAATCGATACAATTCACGTTATAATCCATATTGGATTCCCCAATTTATTAAAGAAAAAAGGAGCAATCGAAGAATTAGAGAAAGATATCCAAAAGGAAGTTAATTCTGTAAACCAGAGACTTAATATTGCTATCGAAAAAGTTAAAGAACCTTATAGACAACCTAACATTCTTGCGGAATATATAGCTTTCCAATTAAAAAATAGAGTTTCCTTCCGAAAGGCAATGAAAAAAGCCATTGAATTAACTAAAAAAGCGGATATAAAGGGAGTCAAAATCAAAATTGCGGGCCGTCTAGGGGGGAAAGAAATTGCACGTGCCGAATGCATCAAAAAGGGTAGACTTCCCCTCCAAACAATTCGCGCTAAAATTGATTATTGCTGCTATCCAATTCGAACTATCTATGGAGTATTAGGTGTAAAAATTTGGATATTCGTAGAAGAAGAATAACTAACCTTGTCGTCTCATTCTGGCCAGTGATAGAATAAAAAAGACAAGAGCATTATTTTTCCAAAAATCACAGAAAAAAAAATTATACCTCTTTCTATAAGATTTAATGAAAATTGAAAAATCTTTTAATATAATTGCTATGCTTAGTGTGTGACTCGTTAGTTTTTTCTTTAGGGTCAAAAAAATGGAAATTCAAAAAAAAAAAACAAAAAAATTGAGCGAACCCTACTAAAAATAGAAAAAATTTTAGTAATTATAGAAAATTAACTAATAACCAACCTATTGCTTCGTATTGTCGAGATCCTAACAAAGAAACAGTCACTATGTGAATAAATACATCTACCATAAATGAGTAGATCTATCATATAGTTGTAGCAACTGCATTTTTTTTTTCTAAAAAAGAAACCGGATTCTAGGTTGTGAAACAAAACTAAAGGGATGTGGATAAAAGGAGGGATGATAGATAGAAAGAAGAAGAATAAGAAAGATATAAGATTCCAATGTGTATGGTCTATGAATTCCATCATAAAAAGCAATGTGAGAAAGCATCAATATAATAAAAAAAAATAAATAAAAATTTAAAGCAATAATAAAGAGCAGACCTGGTTAATAAAACTAAGAAAATTAACTCGAAAAGTTTGGAAGCTCCGTTGCAGGATTCAAATCTAACCATTAAAGGAGAAGCTGTGGGAACGACAAAACCTATGACTGCATAGGATTTATTTTATTGAAAAGAATCCTAATACTTCATTGGGTGGGATGGCGGAACAAACCAAAAAAATTGCCTTATTTGATAAGGTTATAAATTAACAAATAAGACAAGAAAGAGTAAATATTCGCCCGCGAAATCTTTATTGGATTAGAATACTTTACTATGATTCAATAAGGGTAAAAATATGGATATTCCTTATAAAAAAGAAAGATTACATTATCTACAAATATAGAATTTGGATATATTCTGGATCTTCTTTCTTTACTATATATTTTTGTATTTTAAGAAATGCAAAATAAAAAAAACCTATTCCATTTCCATTATATATTGATGTGTATCTATCCATAATATTTTTGAATATTATGGAATTAGAGAAATTTGCACGCTTTCTCATTTCATTCGCGAGGAGCTGGATGAGAAGAAACTCTCATGTCCAGTTTTGCAGTAGAGATGGAACTAAAAAAAAACCATCGACTATAACCCCAAAAGAACTAGATTTCGTAAACAACATAGAGGAAGAATGAAGGGAAAATCCTGCCGAGGCAATTGTATTTGTTTTGGTAGATATGCTCTTCAAGTACTTGAACCCGCCTGGATTACAGCGAGACAGATAGAAGCAGGACGAAGAGCAATGACACGATATGCACGTCGTGGTGGAAAACTATGGGTACGTATATTTCCCGACAAACCGGTTACACTAAGACCCACAGAAACACGTATGGGCTCGGGAAAGGGATCCCCCGAATATTGGGTAGCTGTTGTTAAACCAGGTCGAATACTTTATGAAATGAGCGGAGTATCTGAAACTATAGCTAGAGCAGCTATCTCAATAGCTGCCAGTAAAATGCCCATACGAAGCCAATTTCTTAGATTAGAGATATAGACCGCCAAAAAAAAAAGGAGTATTGAAGATAAAAAACCCCGGGTTTTCCTTCTGGAGAGACAATATATCTTTCATTCCTTTGCAGTGAAATAACAAATGGAAATCAAAATAATATGATTCAACCTCAGACCCTTTTAAATGTAGCGGATAACAGTGGAGCTCGAAAATTGATGTGTATTCGAGTCATAGGAGCTGCTGGTAATCAGCGATATGCTCGTATTGGTGATGTTATTGTTGCTGTAATCAAAGACGCAGTGCCCCAAATGCCTCTCGAAAGATCCGAAGTAATTCGAGCTGTAATTGTACGTACATGTAAAGAATTCAAATGTAAAGACGGTATAATAATACGCTATGATGACAATGCAGCAGTTATCATTGATCAAAAAGGAAATCCAAAAGGAACTCGAGTTTTTGGTGCAATTGCCGAGGAATTGAGAGAATTGAATTTTACTAAAATAGTTTCATTAGCTCCTGAAGTATTATAAATACTAGTAGATGAGATATAGATCAAAGAAAAAATTAGTAGATTGTGTTTTACGTATATGCTTTAAAATCCAAAATAAAAAGAAAAAGGAAAACATGTAGATTATCTAAAAATTAGGAGGAACCTAGAATTAGAGTCTTATGGGCAAGGACACTATTGCTGATTTACTAACCTCTATAAGAAACGCAGACATGAGTAAAAAAGGAACTGTTCGAGTAGTATCTACAAATATTATCGAAAACATTGTTAAAATACTTCTACGAGAAGGTTTTATTGAAAGTGTTCGGAAACATCAAGAAAGTAACAGATATTTCTTGGTTTCAACTTTGCGACATCAAAAGAGAAGGACTCGAAAGGGAATATATAGAACTAGAACCTTTTTAAAGCGTATCAGCCGACCTGGCTTACGAATTTATGCTAACTATCAAGGAATTCCTAAGGTTTTGGGCGGAATGGGAATTGCTATTCTTTCTACTTCTCAAGGTATAATGACAGATCGAGAAGCTCGACTAAAGAGAATTGGGGGAGAAGTCTTATGTTATATATGGTAACGGCCCCGCCTATAGTACCCGAATTCTATCTCGAACTTCCTATTTTGAAAATGCAAATAGAAAAATAGGAGAAAAAAATATGACAGAAAAAAAAAATAGGAGAGAAAAAAAAAACCCGAGAGAAGCAAAAGTTACTTTCGAAGGTTTAGTTACGGAAGCCCTACCCAATGGAATGTTCCGAGTTCGCTTAGAGAATGACACCATCATCCTGGGCTATATTTCAGGAAAAATCCGGTCCAGTTCTATACGAATATTGATGGGGGATAGGGTCAAAATTGAAGTAAGTCGTTATGATTCAAGCAAGGGGCGTATAATTTATAGACTTCCCCATAAGGATTCGAAGCGTACCGAAGACTCGAAGGATACTGAAGATTTGAAGGATACCAAAGATTCAAAGGATTAGGTTTTTCTAGGATAATAAATTCCAAATTTCCAAATTTAAGTGAAGAGGCTTATTTTTTCCCAAAGAAAAGAGTAGATTCATAGTTTAAGAAAGGAATACCTAAATATGAAAATAAGAGCTTCCGTTCGTAAAATTTGTACAAAATGTCGATTGATTCGTAGGCGTGGGCGAATTAGAGTCATTTGTTCCAATCCGAAGCATAAACAAAGACAGGGGTAATCTTTCAAAAAGGAGCTTTCCTTTCTAAAAAGTAAAAAAAAGTACCCACATAAATGTAAAAATTCCGAATCAAAAAATGAAAGTAAAGGATATATTTAACCCTGAAACGGATATCTTTGTATCTTTTTTTCTTTTTGTTATTTCGAACTCATATTTATGAGATAATAAAATATGACAAAAGCTATACCAAAAATAGGTTCACGTAAGAAAGTGCGTATTGGTTTGCGTAGGAATGCCCGTTTTAGTTTACGGAAGAGTGCACGTAGAATAACAAAAGGGGTTATTCATGTTCAAGCCAGTTTCAACAATACCATTATAACTGTTACAGACCCACAAGGTCGGGTGGTTTTCTGGTCCTCCGCGGGTACTTGTGGATTCAAAAGCTCAAGAAAAGCATCACCCTATGCCGGTCAAAGAACAGCAGTAGATGCTATTCGTACAGTGGGTTTGCAACGAGCAGAAGTTATGGTAAAAGGGGCTGGTAGCGGAAGAGATGCCGCATTACGAGCCATTGCTAAAAGTGGTGTACGGTTAAGTTGTATACGCGATGTAACACCTATGCCGCATAATGGATGTCGACCTCCTAAAAAAAGACGTCTGTAAAAGAATTAAACCGCTTTCAAGAGAAATAAACGATTCAATGATCAAATAAATACTAATCTATTATGGTTCGAGAGGAGGTAACAGGATCCACCCAAACACTACAGTGGAAGTGTGTTGAATCAAGAGTAGATAGTAAGCGTCTTTATTATGGTCGTTTCATTCTGTCCCCACTTAGAAAAGGTCAAGCGGATACTGTCGGTATTGCCTTGCGAAGAGCTTTACTTGGAGAAATAGAAGGAACATGTATCACACGCGCAAAATTTGGGAACGTGCCACACGAATATTCTACAATAGTAGGTATTGAAGAATCCATACAAGAAATTTTACTAAATTTGAAAGAAATTGTATTGAGAAGTAATCTCTATGGAGTTAGAGACGCATTAATTTGCGTCAAAGGTCCTAGATACATAACCGCTCAAGATATAATCTTACCACCTTCCGTAGAAATCGTTGATACGACACAACCTATAGCTAACTTGAGAGACCCCATTGATTTCTGTATTGAGTTACAGATCAAAAGAGATCGGGGATATCATACGGAACTCAGAAAGAACTCTCAAGATGGAAGTTATCCTATAGATGCTGTATCCATGCCTGTTCGAAATGTGAATTATAGTATTTTTTCTTGTGGGAATGGAAATGAAAAACACGAGATACTTTTTCTCGAAATATGGACGAATGGGAGTTTAACCCCTAAAGAAGCGCTTTATGAAGCTTCTCGTAATTTGATTGATTTATTTCTTCCTTTTCTACACGCAGAGGAAGAAGGGGCTAGTTTCGAAGAAAATAAAACCAGGTTTACTCCACCTCTTTTAACCTTTCAAAAAGGATTCACTAATCTAAAGAAAAACAAAAAAGGAATTCCATTAAATTGTATTTTTATTGATCAATTAGAATTGCCTTCTAGAACGTATAATTGTCTCAAAAGGGCCAATATACATACACTATTGGACCTTTTGAGTAAGACTGAAGAAGATCTTATGAGAATTGACAGCTTTCGTATGGAAGATGGAAAACTTATATGGGCCACTCTAGAGAAGCATCTCCCAATTGATTTACCTAGGAACAAGTTCTCGCTTTAAATCCATTACAATTTTTTCCTCTTTTTCTTTTTCGAATTAGAATAAAAAGAAAAAAGAAAACAATTTTACATCTTTGGCACAATCTATATTTTAATTTTAGCGAAATGGATCATAATAAAATAGATTTTAGGTATCTAGGGAAGATTGACTTGGAAGTAACTATTTCCTAGATACCCATGCAGGGACTTCACGGTTGAATGAATCAACCTGAAAAAAAATCCCTAAAAAAGACCTAAAGTTAAGGATTTATCAATGGGTAATGTTGCTCCAATACCTAACCAAAGAGCTACTACAGTACCGATTAAAAAAACGGTCGTAGCTACTGGGCGACGAAATGGATTTTGGAATTTATTGACATTCTCGAGAAAGGGTACTGTTAATAAGCCTGTTGGCACAGAAACCATTAAGAGAACGCCCAATAACTTATTAGGTACTGTACGAAGTATTTGAAATACGGGAAAGAAGTACCACTCGGGTAATATTTCCAGAGGAGTTGCAAACGGATCCGCCGGTTCACCAATCATTGACGGCTCGAGAACCGCTAAACCTACATTACATGCAATAGTACCTAGAATTACTACTGGAAAAATGTATAAAAGATCGTTGGGCCATGCGGGTTCCCCGTAATAATTATGTCCCATCCCTTTAGCTAATTTTGCTCTTAATACAGGATCATTTAAATCAGGTTTCTTTGTTATTGGGATAGGTGAATTCTTTAGGATCCATCCCCCAAAGGAACCGGACATGAGAATTTTTCATCATCCGGCTCGAGCAAGAATGAAAGAAATAAGACCGTGGAGGATCCACAATAGAATAGGTTATATAATGACTCAATGAATCAAGGTAAGAAAAGCTTTATCAGATTATCTTTTCCGAAGTTCCGCCTATAACTACTCATTGAAAAAAAAATCCTATTCTTATGCTTATGCGTAAATGCTCAATATCCAAGTGGGCTTACAAATTTGATCATGATCAATTGCTTTGTGGATTGTCTCTTGATTAGTTGGTGTTTATCCCCTCAATATCGCAAGTTTCTTACGTCCAAACAAAGTATTTACTTGTTACTAATAATAAATTAAAAAGTTTAGCCTACTTTCTTCCTTAGATCCCTTCTTTTACTCCGATAATATTGCGGATCGAAATCGATGCAAAGAAAATGAATGCATTTCCATACTATAATAAAAATAAAAAGTAAGTGTAATAAATAGAGAATTGGATCATATCACATGACTTATTCCATTTATACTCTACGGGATCTTACGGAGCCTGTTCATGGATGACATGGTTGGGGTATGATCATAGAAAATATTCTCCTCGAATGAACCAGCCTATCCTTCCTAGATAGGGGACTTACGTATTGATTGGATGCGGAGACACCTTTGGTCGTGAATTCTAATGCGGCAGATCCAATTCTCTATCTGCATGGCCAAATCAATAATTCAAGTCACACACTCCCATAATCCGCCTTATTTTCTTTCGTAAAATTAACTTCAACTATTTGTATCAAAATACTTAAGATATTTGTATACTTCAAAGTTGAAGAGAAGTATCCAAATGACATGTCTTATTTTACAATAACCCATGTTTGTAGCAATGAAATACCACAACCTACCCGATATGATATCTGAGAATTCAAATTTTCTATGATATGCCTTCTCTATAAAGGACCAGAAATACCTTGCTTACGTATCATTGAAAAGTGCATTAACATAAATACAGCAGTAAGCAGAGGAAGTACAAAGGTATGTAAACTATAAAAACGAGTCAAAGTGGATTGCCCCACACTAGCACTTCCACGTAATAACTCCACTAAAGGGGATCCTATTACCGGAATCGCTTCAGGTACACCTGTCACAATTTTGACTGCCCAATAACCAATTTGATCCCAAGGTAAAGAATAACCAGTTACACCAAATGATGCAGTCAATACAGCCAAAACCACACCTGTGACCCAAGTTAATTCACGGGGTTTTTTAAATCCACCCGTGAGATACACACGAAATACGTGCAGGATCATCATTAGAACCATCATACTTGCTGACCATCGATGAACTGATCGGATTAACCAACCAAAGTTGGCCTCCGTCATTATATATTGAACGGAGGAAAAAGCCTCTGTAACGGTTGGTCGGTAGTAAAAAGTCATAGCAAAACCGGTAGCAACTTGTACTAAAAAACAAGTAAGTGTAATTCCCCCTAAACAATAAAATATGTTCACATGAGGAGGAACATATTTACTCGTTATATCATCCGCAATTGCCTGAATCTCAAGACGTTCCTCAAACCAATCATATACTTTATTGAGATAGGTAACTAGCCCGACTCCCCCTCCGAGAACCGTATATGAAAATTTCATCTCATACGGCTCAAGCAGAAACACACAAATTTTCAACGGATATTAGAAAAAAAAAAAGGTTCAAAACTTCATAAGCCACAAGATTGTATCAATTTGCCTTGAAGATATTAAATAAGAAAAATCCAGAATTTCGTCTTTGTGATGATAATGCCAAAAAATCTCAAGTTGGCTCATCTGTCTTTCTTTCCCTTATGTTGATCATGAGAGGCCTCTTGACTTTTCTCTTCCCTATTTTTTTTTTACTAGTAAAAAAAAATTATAGTGGTTTTCTAATAGAAATTATCTTGTTGCGATCCTATGAATCAGTTCAATTAAAACCTTAGATTCATACTAGAGCCACGATGATTGAGTCTCAAGCTAAACAAAAGGCAAGGGTTCTTCGAATAAGAACCGCTTGATGATCATTTATTGAATTGGTGTAATGACTCGACAAAATCGAGAGAAAAAAAAGTTGTCTTTTTTGGAAAACAAAATTGGAAAGAAGAAAAGTTCGTTTTTTATTAAGAACTACTTGAATTTTTTTTTCAGTCTGGTTGCGAGGTCTAAATAGTGAGTATGAATCATAGTTCCATTTTTTTCTTGATCCACTCTATGTATTTCGTGTTCCAGATACTAGAATAAATAATATCCGACGAATTAGAATCATCTTGATAGAGAGAACAGGCCCTTTCCATGTATTATCAATAGGATCAATTCGAACAAGTCACACACTCATATTCCAGAGATACCAAAACAAAAAAATCCACGGTCGAACTACCAGAATGTCTAGAAATGTGGAGCTTAAAGCAGAAAGACCCTTTTTGGATGGAAAAAAACTATGACTTCATAGTTTTAATTAGTAGAAACCTAATTGACTAAAATTCCGTCCAGTAAAACAGAAGAATTATAAATTTCTAAAATGATAGATAGGAATATCGCGAATAAAGCCATTGCAACCCCCATAAAAGGAGTAGTCCCCCAACCCGGAGCTACTTTCCCATATTCCGAATTCAAGGGTTTCAATAAACTACCTGCCCCAGTTCGTTTTGGTCTAGGTCTAGAACTATCTTCAACGGTTTGTGTAGCCATAAATTCTATTTAATCATTGGTGTTGACTTTGTATACTATTCCGTTGTAGTTGTAAATACACGATCTTTATCATAGATCCATTGTAATCTTGAAATTCTATAAAAATGGAAACAGCAACTTTAGTCGCCATCTCCATATCTGGTTTACTTGTAAGCTTTACTGGGTATGCCTTATATACCGCGTTTGGGCAACCCTCTCAACAATTAAGAGATCCATTCGAAGAACATGGGGACTAATTGAAGTAAGAAGTCTCCCAGCTGGGAGACTTCTTACTTCAATTAAATTATTTCATTTTTTAGTCGGAACCTTAGGCGGTTCTCGGAAGAAGATAGCGAAAAAAATTATCCCTAAAGTCGAAACTAAAAGGAACGTATAAACCAAAGCTTCCATAGATTCGATCGTGGTTTATTTACAATTATAACTTCCACACCTATTCACTTGTCATTTGGGATCATTTCCCATATAAAAAAAAAAGTCAAAGAAAAGACAGGAGATGTTTCCCATATCAAATCAAAAAAAGAGGCGAAAGATACCATAGCAATGTGGTATCAGATTGTCTGTCTCCTTGTAGTTGGATCCCCAACTTTTTGGAATGTTCCAAATTCCACTTGAGCATCCAAGTCTGGATCAATACCAGCAAAAACATCCCGGAACAAGGTTCGAGCGCCATGCCAAATGTGTCCGAAAAAGAAGAGCAAAGCAAAGGTAGCATGACCAAAAGTGAACCAACCCCTTGGACTGCTGCGAAAAACACCATCTGATTTCAAAGTAGCTCGATCTAATTCAAAAATTTCTCCTAATTGGGCGCGCCTCGCATATTTTTTTACAGTAGCAGGATCAGAATAACTTACTCCATTAAGTTCGCCACCATAGAACTCCACCGTTACACCTACTTGTTCAACGCTATATTTGGATTCTGCTCTTCTAAAAGGAACGTCCGCTCTCACAATTCCCTCTTCATCTACCAAAACAACTGGAAATGTTTCAAAAAAAGTAGGCATACGACGTACAAAAAGCTCGCGCCCTTCTTTATCTCTAAAGATGGGATGTCCTAACCATCCAACAGCTATTCCATCCCCATTGTCCATTGAGCCTGCTCTGAATAATCCCCCCTTTGCCGGATTATTACCAATATAATCATAAAAAGCTAATTTTTCGGGAATTTTAGACCAAGCTTCTGATAAACTAAGATTTTCGGCTAACCCATCGCTAACTCTTCGATATATTTCTTGCTGAAAGTATCCTTGATCCCACTGATAACGAGTAGGTCCAAATAATTCGATTGGGGTAGTTGCCGATCCATACCACATAGTTCCGGCAACTACGAAAGCTGCAAAAAAAACAGCAGCGATACTACTGGAAAGTACAGTTTCAATATTGCCCATACGTAATCCTTTGTATAGACGTTGAGGCGGACGGACACTAAGATGGAATAGGCCCGCTAATATGCCCAGTGTACCCGCAGCAATATGATGCGAAGCTATTCCTCCCGGAACGAAAGGATCAAAACCTTCTGCACCCCAGGCAGGATTTACAGCTTGTACTTTTCCTGTTAGTCCATAAGGATCGGACACCCATATCCCAGGACCATACAAACCGGTTACATGAAATGCACCAAAGCCAAAACAAGCCACCCCTGCAAGAAATAAATGAATTCCAAAGATCTTGGGCAAATCCAAAGAGGGTTTTCCCGTCCGCTCATCACAGAATATTTCTAGGTCCCAATATACCCAATGCCAGATAGCTGCCAAGAAACACAAACCAGAAAACACAATATGCGCACCTGCCACACCTTCATAACTCCAAATACCCGGATTCGTTATAGTTCCTCCTGAAATACTCCAACCACCCCACGAATTGGTTATTCCTAAACGAGTCATGAAGGGGATAACGAACATACCTTGTCTCCACATTGGATCCAGAACAGGATCAGAGGGATCAAAAACCGCTAATTCGTATAAAGCCATCGAGCCAGCCCAACCCGAAACTAAAGCTGTATGCATTATATGCACCGAAAGCAATCGACCCGGATCATTCAATACGACAGTATGAACACGATACCAAGGCAAACCCATGGAAATACCCCTTTAGCAAAGAAAAATAGACACGATGTCGTTTTATTTTATCGCATTGGAAAAGACTATCCATATCCTATTTACCTAACCCTTCTAGGGGATTCTGTGTCCGAAAGCGTTAATATTTATTTCATTCCATTAAAATGAAAAATAAGAAGCCAATTCTGTTTGTAAGAAGAAAGAGAAGCAGATCTATTCTATACTCGATAAGTGCCAATATGCAATGGGTAGCTTGGGCTATTTCGAAAAACGAAGAATAGATCCCTAATCCCTCTTTGTTTATCATTCGAATCACAGATTCCTTCTGTCTTACCTTCCTTATATGTATAATTTTTCAATCTATATATCATTTCAATCCATGTATTAATAGAATCTATAGTATTCTTATAGAATAAGAAAAAAATGAAGATAATAAACTGCGGATTCTTTCTTTCTCTTCCATTCTTAAGTTTCCATATTAAAGTGTAGTTTTCTTACTTAAATCTAATAATATTAATCTAATATGCCCATCGGTGTTCCAAAAGTACCTTACCGGATTCCCGGAGATGAAGAAGCGACTTGGGTTGACTTATACAATGTTATGTATAGAGAAAGGACACTTTTTTTAGGTCAAGAGATTCGTTGCGAGATCACGAATCATATTACAGGTCTCATGGTATATCTCAGTATAGAAGATGGAATTAGTGATATTTTTTTGTTTATAAACTCCCCCGGCGGGTGGTTAATCTCAGGAATGGCAATTTTTGATACAATGCAAACGGTGACACCAGATATATATACAATATGCCTCGGAATAGCCGCGTCCATGGCCTCCTTCATTTTGCTTGGAGGAGAACCCACTAAACGTATAGCATTCCCTCACGCTAGAATTATGCTTCACCAACCGGCTAGTGCTTATTATCGGGCAAGGACACCAGAATTTTTACTAGAAGTGGAAGAATTACACAAAGTTCGCGAAATGATCACAAGGGTTTATGCACTAAGAACAGGCAAACCTTTTTGGGTTGTATCCGAAGACATGGAAAGGGATGTTTTTATGTCAGCAGACGAAGCCAAAGCTTATGGACTTGTCGATATTGTAGGGGATGAAATGATTGACGAGCACTTCGATACTGATCCAGTATGGTTTCCAGAAATGTTTAAGGATTGGTAGTGGCTGAATTTCTTGTAAATTTATTTCAAACCTAAATTCGGGTTTTATGCGATTTTATAGAAAATAGAAATACTTCATGATGATAAATCATCAGGTTAAGATCGATCTAAACCAATCCATTTTTTGTATATACATACGACATGCCAACGGTTAAACAACTTATTAGAAATGCAAGACAGCCAATACGAAATGCTAGAAAAACGCCCGCGCTTAAGGGATGTCCTCAGCGTCGAGGAACATGTGCTAGGGTGTATGTGCGACTCGTTGAGATCATGAGTTCAAATAAATAAGAAAATTTTGGAAATATCCATGATCGGTACCAATGAATAGGATAGAGCTTCTCTCTCCTAGATTTCTACGGTATATGGAATTTATGGTTTCCTTTGGTGCAAATCCAATCATCTAGATTGGAAGAAGCAATTCCCCCATTGGTAGTAAATGGTTACCGATTAAGCGGAGGAAATAGTAATAAAAAGAAAAAAAGGCTTATGGTCTTTTATCTTAAAAGAACGGACTAAAGGGTCAGCTACTTAGCCAACTTTCATAATTAAATACCGTCACTGTATGAATAACTCTTATTTATTGTGAAAAGAGCGATTTACTCTATAATGGATAGGTAGAGCCAAAGACTGTGAACTATACAAGTTCACAATACCTTTTGATGAAAGAAAGGGCTCCGGTGTATAGAGAGGGCCTCACCGTTTAAAAGAGAACCATAGAAACGATGGAACCCACTGTTTTTTTAGTATCGTTAGAATTTGTTATTTCTATGCGAAATAACTGAAGGGGATAGAATAAAAAATCGTGGTTGGGAAGGTTATAGTAGCAAAAGCCATTGGAATTAATATTTTATATATCGGAATAATCCGTTTTGTTATTAATAGGAAAAAGAACGGTTAAAAGAAGAGAAATCATTAGTTATTCATTAAGGTTAATTTGATTCAATGACCAGAGTTCCGCGAGGATATATAGCTCGGAGACGACGAACAAAAATGCGTTCATTTGCCTCAAACTTTAGAGGGGCTCATTTAAGACTTAATCGAATGATTACTCAACAAGTAAGAAGAGCTTTTGTTTCTTCTCATCGAGATAGAGGCAGGCAAAAGAGGGATTTTCGTCGTTTGTGGATCACTCGGATAAACGCAGCAACACGGATATATAAAGTATTCGATAGTTATAGTAAATTAATACACAATCTGTACAAAAAGGAATTGATTCTTAATCGTAAAATGCTTGCGCAAGTAGCTGTATTAAATCCAAATAATCTTTACACGATTTCCAATAAAATAAAGACCATCAATTAAAGGGACAAAAAAGTAATATACAGGAATAATTAAAACCGAATTCCCGGAGAGGGAACTCCGGGAAGATACAATAAATTAAGATTAAGTGGTAGGAATCAACGAGCATGTTGCAATAAATAAAAAACTATTTCTTTTTTCCCATTTTTCTTTCTTTTCTTATAACAAACAAAAGAATCTAAACTGGATTACTTTATTTATATATGAGTCTGACCCTTTCGAATAAAACATCAACAATCGGAACTTAAGCTCCGATTGTTGTTTCTTAAATTCTGGTTGGAGTTTCTTAAATTTCGATTGGAATTGAACTTTTGTGTTAATTGAGGAATATGTCTATTTTTTCTATGTCTAGGACCAGTAATTATTGAAATTGACTGGGCTTGAAATTGCTTCTCATTTTCATAGTTACGAAATGGTAAGAAAGATAAAATACGAGCCTGTTTTATAGCAAGAGTAATTAATCGTTGTTGTTTCAAGGTTAATCGATTTATTCGTCTGGATAATATTTTTCCTTGTTCACTAATAAATCGATTAATTAAGCTCATGTTTCTATAATCAATTCGATCCCCCGGACCAATTCGGGAACGCCTACGAAAAGTTTGTTTGGATTTACGAAAAGGTTGTTTAAATTTACGAAAAGGTTGCTTGGATTTAGGAAAAGTTTGTTTGGATTTACGAAAAGGTTGCTTAGATTTACGAAAAGGTTGTTTAGATATATACATGATTTATTCCTTATTTAAAAATTCAAAAAAAAAAAAAATGGATTTCTTTATTTTATTAATTTTGGATCCAGAAGAAGCAGTCTTTCTTTGGTCCATATAGTATTTGATTCATATACTATATATAAAAAATAAAAACCTCTATACATATGAAATAATATCTACCTAAAGTGAATTTGTATTTTGTATTCTATCTATGTTCTATCTATTTCTATTAAATAAGAAATTCTTACTCTTTCTATTCTTTAGAAAAATCAAAAAAACGATGCTCCTATTTCTTTATTTCATTATGAGTCGTATGCTTGCGGCAATAACGACAAAATTTTCTTAATTCTAATTGTCCGGGTGTATTGTGTCGATTCTTTTGAGTACTATATCTAGAAATCCCGGTCGATTCCTTATTGGTACCCTTTCGAACACAACTGATACATTCCAAAATCACTCTGATTCTAACATCTTTGCCCTTGGCCATGAACCTCCTTTCCTTTTTGGATCGACTTAACTTAATTCTTATACCTGTTCTTTTATTCTTCTATATTGGATCCGAAAAAGAAGAATAAAATCCAATAGAATAAAAAATGGAGAAATAATTAAAGAATACAATCCTTGTCGAATTAGCAAGAATTTTGCTTTGAAATCCTTTCATTTAAGTAGCAAGTCTGGCTCTTTCTATGCTCGAATTTGTGAGGCCTAACTTAGCTTGGATACCACTTTTAATTAAATTTATGTTTTCTTCAAAAATGAGATTTCCAAAATTTTTAATGACTCTGAGGTTCAACCCAATCCATCTTTTCTTTCTTTTTGCTTCGTATACTAAAAAAGGATTGAAAGAAAATTTTCGTCATGTCACGAAGAATTCTATCTCTCGTATAGAAATAACTAGAATTAAAAAAAAGGGAATGACAAAGCATCTGGGAATAAACGATTAATTTCTATCAATAAACCTGCTAAAGCCCCAAACCATAGAGTACTTAGCACGGGTGCTACAGAGAGATATGTTTTTATATCCCGCATTGAAAATCCTCCTTCCTTATTGGAATACATATATGATCAGATACTCTTGCCCTAAATCCTTTGTATTTCTTTATTTAGGCGAAATTCCTAACTAAAAAAACAAAATTAATATTCTATATATATAGAATGAACCGTATAGACGAGATTTTCCTATCCCTAAAAAAGAAAAAAATGACCCTTTCTTCCTATACATTACTAAGGAATAGGAATCTTTCTTTTATAGGTGAAATTCAACTGAATTTTAGATATATGCCCTTCCTTGATTATATGAGACCAAAAACAAGAAATGACAAGAAAGTTCTATATAGAGAGAAATAGAAGAAAATTTAGAGAAATAGAAGAAAATTACGATGTGGAAAACTAGAAAGGAATTGTGTACAATGGCATTGTACAACAATTTGGAAGAGGGATGTAGCGCAGCTTGGTAGCGCGTTTGTTTTGGGTACAAAATGTCACAGGTTCAAATCCTGTCATCCCTACCTATTACTTCTCTCTTCTTTATGGACTGTAACGGGGAGATCAATTAAAGTGTATATAACTTGAATTTGTGGATACTATACGTACGTGAGACACATTAGGAGTAGAAAAGGATTTTCTTTTTGAAAGCGCTCTTAGTTCAGTTTGGTAGAACGCGGGTCTCCAAAACCCGATGTCGTAGGTTCAAATCCTACAGAGCGTGTTCCATCTATCTTATGTCGAAACAGAGTAAAATAACTTAAAAAAAAAAACAAAGTCGAATTACAACTTCAATTTGACCTCCTCTCTAGTCTGGAGGAGGTCAATCAAAAAATAAATATTACTCAATCAAAGATCCAACTGATCCCCACGCCTGTATTGCAAATACGCAGTCACGAATAATCCCGCTAAAGTAATAGGAATTAGGCCTAAGACGATTCCAAATAGAAAAACTTCAATCATTTCGATTTGTTCGAGGGGATAAAAAAAGAGGTACGATCTATCTCTAAATAATAGTCTAAATTATCCACGAATCTCAATGACCAAAAAAAGAATTGGTAATTAGCGTGGAAAAAGGTCCTATAATATCAGGAATCCAAAAGAAAGATTCTTATTTTCTTACTTATTAATTCAATTCAAATAAGACGTATCTTGTTCAAGCCAATAAATAGAGCTGGGGTTATAGTTAAAGCAGCCAGTAGAAAACCGAAATAACTAGTTATAGTAAGCATGAGGGGGTTAAATTCCATTTTTTTTTTACTACACTACATATGTTGGTAAAGCACTTACCTAAGTTTAAGTTATGGAAAATTCCTAATTCATCGGTTATTTTAGATAATACTAAAAAACAAGATAGAGCAAGATACAGAAGTGGAAAAGAAAATGGATTCATCAGATGGGAATGGGACATGAGTCCCTA